TAGGTATGGAAGTTATGCACGAACGTAATGCTCACAACTTTCCTCTGGATCTAGCCGCTGTTGAATCTATTTCAATAGGTGGATAATACTCTGATGGATTGTTATCGTGTATTGCTTAATTGAAGCATACCAAGCCTTTCATTCATTTTATTGAAAGGCTTGGTATGCTTCAATTGTTTGGTGTTATTCTTCATACTTATTCCCATTCCATCAATAATAGATATGTGCAGTTCCCCTGCATCCAGCAGGAATTGAACCCGCGAGTTCGCCAATTATGAGTTGGGCGCTTTAACCATTCAGCCATGGATGCTGGATAAAGATCATCAACATATTCATTCTATAATATGAGTATAGACTCAGATCTAAAATTGGGTAGTTCGGGATTGGGACCCATTTACATTCTTTCTCTCATACTTGATTCATGTCAAATATTCTCAATAGACATTCAAATAACATTTCATTTCATTGAATTAATTTGATAATAAGCCATACAACTTGTTCGAGAGTTGAGAGTTAGTCATCGATCTTGCTTTGATCCCCTATCAGAGGTCACCGACCCACATAAGAACAAACGTTAGCTCATTTTTTATTCTTGGAAGAAATGACTGTAGATAGATAAATTGGGTTTTTCCGGGGCGGACGTAGCCAAGTGGACCAAGGCAGTGGATTGTGAATCCACCACGCGCGGGTTCAATTCCCGTCGTTCGCCCATAAAAGAAGATAAAAAAATCGGACTGGATCCAATTCGTTGTCATTTTCCTTCCTATTTAAGTGAAATAAATTATATCTATGGGACATAATGGTATCGGTTGGTTGACACGAGATTTACAATTATATGAAATCAATATATGTTATAAATATTCTATTTATTGGGATAAAACAAAATGGAGAGGTAAGGGGGGGGTTTCAAATAAATGAAAAAAAGAAGAAGACCCTGGATAATCAAATTGGAAGAGATACAAAGTTATCAATTTCTATGCAATCCATGGACCAAATCCAATTTGATTAGATTGTTAATTCAAATCCTTTCACGTCGGGAGCGCCTTATAAAGCTTTTTGATCCTAGAATTCTCAGTACGTTGCTTTTACGCGATCTACGGAAAAGCAATCCATATTTTTTGGTCAAAGGTATAGTAGTACTTACATTATCGATCCTCATATATCGCTTCAATCATCAAAGTAGTATGATTGATAGAAAAAATTTCTATTTGATTAAACTCTTTCCTATCCATAACTTTATGGAACTTGGAAATGAAACACCGGAAGAATATTTAAAGCCTTTCACTCAAAATTGGTTGAGATTTCCGCATCTTTTACTATCTTTCCAATTGAAAAGATATTACAATCGGGATTTTGATCCCATTAGTTTAAATTCAGGATATGGCAAGAACACGAACAAGAAGGATGAGATTATCTCGAAGAATCAAGGACCGAGCGAAACTCATTCGGAAAATGATGAGAAAGATATCAATTTGAAGATCGATTCAACTCTTAATTCAACCGAAAATGAGTATTGGAAACATGAAAAATATCTTTGTGAAGATCCATTCACAAGGAATAAAACGGAGATTGAGCAACGAAGAAAAAGATCAATTCTTTGGGATCTTTCTTTTATTGAAAGAGAAAAAACAAAAATAGAATCGGATTTGTCCTCAAAGTGTTTATCAAAAGATTATCCAATCTCTTGGGCGAAAGAATTATTTACAGAAGATCAAAGATATACAGAAGAGAATTCCTTTCCTTTGGAGAGGAAAAGATTCATTGAAAATTTTACAAAATCAATTCGTTATTCTTTTTTTTACATATTGCCAATAGATGAACCGTGTATGGGTGGTCCTAGTGCTACTAAAAAGCCCATTGAAGATTTCAACTTATCCAAAAGGTTATTTAAAAGAAAAAAAAATGTTCTTTCCCAAGATTTAAGGGATTCAAAATCCTATTCATTAATGAATAGGATAGTTGATCTATGGAAGATCAAAACATATTTTGAAATTGAAAATCCTTCCTTGAATTGTGCTATGCGGAGTTTTACTCTGCCTTGGAATATATTTTATGCATTCTGTGATCAAAGCAAAGGAAAATACATATTGCACAAAAATTGTCTGGAAATGACAGATCAATTCACTCTATCAATAACTAAGCCTAGTCAGTTTCATGATAAAATTTCATTTTTTATTTATTATAAAATGAATCCATTATATGAACTCAACAAGAATGGATCGTTGAGATCGGATCGGATCTTCAATCACAGAGAAAAATGGAAGAATCAATCTTTATGGGTCCTACTCAATATTATTGATAAAGCGGATGATTATTTAGATCAAATAATCGACAAACAATTGAGCCAAATCGATTCCAAAAATTGCTTGGAGATAGGAACTCCTTTTAACAATTATAGAACTGAAGCTTTGGGTTGGTATGAATCAATTAGGTATAACATTGACAGCAGGTATTCGAAAAATTTATTAAATAGATTCTATTTTATAAATAGGCTCAGTCGCAATTTAAAGGATCAAATTAGAACAAATTTTATAGAAAATGAAAATTTAAATAATGTAACGAAAGATACAATTGACCGGCATTCATCAAGTTGGAAAAAAATTAAGAGAGAATGGTTCAACCATTCTATTATTCGAATTGATAAACATATCAATCGGAATTTGAATGTGTACAAATGGTCCAATCAGACCGAATACTTTATGAAATGTTTGAAACATCTTTTTTCTAAAAAAAACTATTTTCAAATAGTGTTCGATCCAATTGAATTATGTACTAATACTAATCGAGATTCAATTGGTTGGTCTGTGTTTTTATCCCTTTCTGAAAGTACTGTAAAGAACTTAAACTTGAAGTTCGATATCATTTCGAGCTTAAATTATAAGCTCGATATTTTAATTTCGTTTTTTGATTTTGCATTTCATGGGCTCCAAAGTCTGAATTATAGACTATTCAATCATTTGTTATATCCAATTGGTACTCTAATCGTTCGTTTAAAAAAATTAAAAATTATTTTGTATGACTATAATCTTTCACAAAGATCGAAATTATTGATTGATGAAGGAACAATTGCACCTTTTGTTACGAATAAGATACCAATTAATCCATTGATTATTGACTTTTTCGATAATGAAAATAATCGCATGGAATCATTCGATAACACTTATTTTTCGACGATATCCAACGATCGAGACAATTGGTTAAATCCTGTGAAACTATCTGATCAGAGCTCATTGATAGCTTCTTTTCACGGAGCAAATACGCTCCAATTTTTTGATTATTTGCATCATACTCGGCCAAATTATAGGAATAGATTACCTTCTGATATGAAAAGATTTTATATCAAAAGGAATAATTTTACATATGGACAATTATTCAATCTTTTGATCATCCACAACAATCTATCTTCCTTGCCCATTGGTGAAATAGGACCCGTTCACTCGGAAAAAGATACTATTTCATTCATCAAATCACAAGTATCTAACATATTGTTACCTAAATATTTAAAACGAGAACGAAGTGGTGACCAAACGTTTGTATTAATCTATGATTTGTACAGATCCTTAAATTTACTAACTCGATTGAATCCATTCGTTCGTGAAAAGAGATATCTTTCTTCGATCGAAGAGATTTCTACAACGCCTTTAACAAAAGAACAAATAGTCAATTTTGAAAAAAAAATTTGCCAACCTTTTTTTAAAAGATCCGATTCAGAAGAAAACAACTTTGATCAGTGCTTTAAAAGGGGTTTTAGTTCAAACGTGGGTCTTATTCAAACTCGATCTTATCAAGATGATTTACTATCCGAAATGTTTTCCAATAAGAACGAGGAAATCTTTCCTCGTATTCAAGATTGGTTTGTACCCGAATGTTTAAAAAACAAAATAGTAAACGAAGACATAGATGGAAGGAGTACCCTTTCTAATTCATCTAAAGAGGAACAGAATATTTATAGGATCTCTCAAATAGATAGTATTTTTTCAAAATGGGATTTGTTAAAAACATATATGCCCTGGTTTTTTACCTCTGCATGGTGTAAATATATTGAAAATATGCTTTTAGATACTCTTTCGGAGATATTACTACATGGCAGTAATCCATTTGTATCTATTTTGCAAAATATTAAGCATAATATTTTGCTTAAACGGAATATATTGGGGGAACTTTATCATCCATTATGGGAACCTATACAATGTAAATTGAGAACGAATCTTATTAATAAGTTTTTTTTTCCAAGTAATAATTTCAAGGATTTTTTAATAGAGGAAACTAGTGATCGAGATAAGTCATCAGTTCCATTCATATGGGCACATATGAGATTACTAAATGCTCGGGGGTATAAATATGGAATTCTTATCCCTTTTTTCGTTCTTGGGTATTATATTCTTCAATATTTTAAAGTTATTTCTTTCGCCTTTATCACTATAAATAGATACTTTGAATTCATCAAGTATTTAAAGCATCCATCATACGTGATAGAGTTGCAAAAAATGATTAATCCTCCCGTGCCTAATAGCTTTCTCTATTATACAATAGAGAGACGCAGGTCTCTTCCACAGATTATTAAGAGTTTTTTTTCTATGAAGAGGAAGAGGAAGAGGAAGACGAAGACGAAGAGGAAGACGAAGAATAGAAATATAAAATTTCTTATAACTATAATAAGAGAGTTGAACGGATTGTGCTCTAGTATGGATATCTCCGAAAAAGAGATAAACTTACTAGTTCAGTTTCTAATGACGGAAAAAACCCTTTTTAAATTTGAATCAATTTTGACTTACAGTCATAATTTATTCAAGAATGAATTTGGAGATCAAATCATTAGACAGCCAGGGCTTATTCACTTACGATATTTGGCCTACACTTATCAAAAAGGTCTAATTAATTACGAGTTCAATCCATTTTGTTTAGCAGAAAGATGGGTATTCCTTGCTTTTTGTCAGAAGATTACCTCTTCACAAATATTGTGTCAAACCAACCCCACATTTCATGGAAAACCTTTCTCACTCCACTCAGGATCATTACTTTCCAAAGGTATTTTACTGATAGGTCCTATGGGAACTGGCCGATCCTATTTGGTCAAAAGTATAGCAGCAGACTCATATGTTCCTTTAATAAGAATATCTCTGAAGAAGCTCTGGTATGGTGAGTATTTAGATTACCCTGTTGAACGTATTCCTACTGAGTTTGATCCTTTTGTGAAAGACAAAATGGAAGATTTACATATTACCTTAGAATTGGCGAAAAGCATGTCTCCTTGCATAATATGGATTCCAAACATTCATGAACTGAATTTAAATGACGCATCTAACTATTTATTTGGTTTTGGCTTCACTGACGTGTTCCTTAGTGTATTAATGAACAATCTCTTTAGATTTAGAGATGGTGAGAAAGATTCTATGAGAAATATTCTTGTTATTGCTTCGACTCATATCCCCCAAAGAGTGGATCCAGCTCTAATAGCTCCAAATCGATTAGATAGATCGATCAATATTCGAATGCTTGTTATCCCACAACGACAAAGGGAATTTCCTATTCTTTTATGTAGCAAAGGATTATACTCGGGAAAATTTCCCGATGAATTTGGATCTATAACCATAGATTATGCTGCACGAGATCTAGCAGCACTGGCCAATGAAGCCTTAATACTTAGTATTACCCGAAATAAATCAGTTATAGACACTAATACAATTCGATCCGCTATTTATAGGCAAATTTTTCATTTACAATCTATGGATAATCAGGTTGGATCCGGTCAAAATGACGAAAGAATTATCTACAAAGTAGGAAAGGCTTTTATACAAAATACGCTTAGAAGAAATTCTCCCATGAATCCTCTATCTACCAAAAAGGAATTATGGAAGAAAAGGTTTTGTTATTTGTCCGAATGGTATTTAGAACCTTCGATTGCCGAAACAACTATGAAGGAATTGACCATACTTCCCCATATTTTGGGTTGCTTGGCCGGAGCAGCGGCTCGAGATTCTTGGTCTATATCAGAACGAAATAGAGAGAATTGGATTCCTTTCGATAAATTAGCTGAGCATGATCTTGATATAGCTTCTAGTCTTTTAGAAAGTCTTCTGGTGGAGTTTCCATTTTCTAGGTTAGGAATATGTCGGGGTAAGTCCGATAAGGATCAGATCACATTTGCTCCTCAACTCAAAATGAGAGATCATCTAGATATGATACGATTTATGAAAGAATATGAATTGAAGTTTACTCCCGGCGCAAAACAAAGGGATATGGATGAAGAATTAATAAAGAATGTAGTTTGGACTCCTAGGATCTGGCGTCTTAGTTTTCTTCGCAGTAATAGATTCGATCATATAAAAACACCCAATTCATTGGGATCTTCGTATCAGTTCGGATCGTTAAGAAAACGGCAGATGGACAGATCTCTATTTCCTATACAATATCCGAAGCAATATAAATACTCTAAGAAACCACTGTTCTTTATAGGAAGACGATTTCTTTGGGATTCCTTCCTATTTCAAGAGCAGCGCCCTGTGTTTTCACGCCGAGAATTTTTCGCAAATGAAGAACTGCTTAAAAGGCTTTATATTACTTATGGTGCAAGAAGATTAATAGCACAACCTGATTTTTTCCCTAAAAAAAGTATCCAAAGTTTTTTTCGTAGATATGATTCAAAATCCACGATCAATTCGGTTTTGGTCATGAATTTGTGGAAACCATTGTCTCTTAGACATAGACATATCGAGCATTTCAAACGCATTCAAGCGATTGGTATCCAATTGGAACGTATGCATCCATATTTTCCTATATATTCATATAACCGTTGGTTGACCGAAAATTCGAGAGAAAGGGTTGACCGCTTCCAATCGTTAATTCATCGCCAAAGATGGCTCGGAACCATTAGGTTATTATCTAATGAATCTTTTATTTATAATACTCTATTCGAGAGTTATCAATATTTATCAAATCTGTTCCTATCTAACAGAATGTTATTGGATCAAATTACAAAGACATTGTTGGAGAAGAAATGGCTTTTTCCCAATGAAATTGAACACTCAATTCATACAACCGGATTAAGATTTGATATCAGCTGGGAGAATATGGAATGAAGTAAAAGAAAATTGACCGGGCAGTAGGGTCGTGGGAATCAATGAGAGGGTCTACATATGCTCCAATTAAAGATCCTATAAAGACTTGATAGATCTTTAATTTGAGGTTCCTCACTCCGAGATCTCGACCATGTAAGAGTAAGCATAGTCTAGTTAACTTAATGAGATATTATTAGACTATGCTTACTCCTTATTTCCTCGATTTCGGTTCTAGCATTATTTTTTTCCACACTATTTGAAGAGAGGAAAGGATAGAGTCACAGGATCCGACATGGATATAGTTGGTGAGGTTCGGTCGTAACTCCCGTATATTGCAAGATCTTGATAGAGGTGGTATCTGGTCAATATATGTATCGATCTTCTCAATCTGTGTCCTTAATGAAATATACCTCATAATACGAGGGTGTATTCGGAATGGACTCCTCATTAGGTAGAGAAGATCTGATCCTACCTGTGATCCACTGTCCTATTCCAACAGCGTTAACTTGTAGGTAATCGATCGTCGGAATACCTCGTATCAACAGAGAATCTATCTCATGAGATACTCTACGAGATTTGCCATTGCTCATTCAATAAGCATGAGCAATATTATGCCTTGAAGAGGACTCGAACCTCCACGCTCTTAAGCACGAGATTTTGAGTCTCGCGTGTCTACCATTTCACCATCAAGGCATCCCAAAAGGAAATTCTATTTCATTCATATATATATGAAAAATATCCTGATCTATGAATGAACATATGTTAGAGATAGGGTATTCGAGTATTGATATACGATTGGTCATATAGGTTCATCATAAAATTTTTTTATATGGAGGAGATTTCCTATAAATAAACAAGACGACTGAATGAACATCCTTTCTTTTTCAATTCAATAGAAACCTAAAGAATTGAATATGGTACAAAATAAAAAATATTTTCAAAAACTTTAACTTTTTTCGGTAAAAATGATGTCTTGGTCCGAGTGGAGGTAGGGGTAACAGTCCTTTTCTTTCTCTTTTCCACATGTCCATATAAACATTTATAAAAAAGAAAGATAGATATCTATTCAATCTATTTTATTAGAGAGGTAATAATTTGTAAAATTAATCGCACTTCTTCCCTTCATAAGGGGTCCATTGATGAAAAGAGACTGGAAAAAGTAAAGTTCGGACCCAATTCCTACAGTTATGGATATAAGCACAATCCAAATTCCTGGAGAGTTATACATTTGTGTATCTATGAGATCATTTACTATTTCTTTAAGCTAAATCTTTCCCCTGGATAGACCATATAGCCAGAAAGACCATAAACCAGAATGGAAGAAAAGCAAATGAAACTCTTTCAAACGATCTCAGGGTATAATTGAAAATTAAGTTTTAACTTTTTACATGTCAGATCATGAATTAGTAATTTATTTAAATCTCCGAATCCGAAAGAGTAGAAAAAGTTTCTAACTTCCAAGTTTAGGAGATTTACATAATCTCATGAATAGGATCGAATATTCCTCCATAATCTATCTCCTTTTTCCTTAAGGAAGCCTTCCCAAGAGGACTTAGATCTATCTATGATTTATGCTTTTTTCTTTTTATTTTTTCTCTTTTGTTCCGATAAACATATTGTCCGATCTGAACGGGAATCAATTTCTAATTTATCAGAATATATAAATCCACTATATAGATAGGTAGATCTCGATCCTGTTTATGAGTTAACGAAAATGTGCAAAAGCTCTATTGGCTTCTGCCATTCTATGAGTCTCTTCCTTTTTGCGTATAGCATTGCCATTCCCTCTAGCAGCATCCATTAATTCGTGACTCAATTTGAAATTCATATTTCGACCCGGACGTTTTCGAGATGCCCCTAATAACCAACGAATGGCAAGTACTTTTCCTTGGGTTGATCTTATCTCAGTGGGAACTCGATAAGTCGATCCACCCACACGTCTTGCTTTTACTGTTACATTGGGAGTTACTCTACGTATTGCTTGGCGTAGAACAGATAGTGGATTTTTATCCGTCTTTTGTTGAATCTTTTTGATGGCTCGATAAAGAATTCGATAAGCCAATGATTTTTTTCCGTTTTTAAGAATACGGTTAACCACCATGTTAACTAATCGATTATGATAAATAGGATCGGATTTTGCAGTTTTTTTTTCTGCAGTACTTCGCCGTGACATGAGTGTGAAAAAGGTTCAAGAATCTATTTCATAAAGGCTGAAAATCATTTATTTTTGCTTTTTTACTCCATATTGTAGGGTGGATCTCTAAAGGTATGAAAGATCTCCCTCCAAACCGTACATACGACTTTCGTCGAATACGGCTTTCCACATTATTATATCTGCATAGATGAGATATATTCTTTATGCATATAATTCTGTTTACTCACTCTCAATTGAGTATCCGTTCCCTTTCTTTTGCTATGATTGGAAATCCTGTATTTTACATATCTATACGATCAAGTCCTTAGGTTTACAAAATAGTGTATAAAAAAGTGTTTCAAATCATTGCTATTTGACTTGAACCCGTTCTAAAAAGGTCAAGGTATTTTTTAATTTTCTGTTGAAACAATCAGGGAAAACTTCGAAAATGATTTCGATATTAAACCTTGGACATATAATAGTTCCAATGAAAAATAAGATCGTGTTTTTTTCACGGTAGCCTGCTCTAGTCCCCTTACAAAACGTTCGTTATTAGGTTAGCTATATACTTAACATGTTCCTAGCAATTCACATGGCATCATCATGAAATGATACAAGTATTAGATAAGTAAGAATATACAACGCACTAGAACGCCCTTGTTGACGATCTTTTACTTCGGCAGCATCTAGGGTTCCTCGAACAATGTGATATCTCACACCGGGTAAATCTTTAACCCTTCCTCCTCTTACTAATACTACAGAATGTTCTTGTAAATTATGGTCAATACCAGGTATATAAGCAGTGATTTCAAATCCAGAGGTTAATCGTACTCTGGCAACTTTACGTAAGGCAGAGTTTGGTTTTTTGGGGGTGATAGTGGAAAAGTTGACAGATAAGTTTTCTTCACTGTCACTCTACAAAACCGTACATGAGATTTGCACCTCATACGGCTTCTCGTTCAATTTTTTTTTGTTTCGAAGTAAGATAAATTGGATTATTCTCGTTGTTCGAGAATATTAATATTCCCTTCCTTTATACATTATGTCTCAAAGAGTAACTGGAACCAATTAAGTCAAACACATTTTCGTATTCTAACCAAACACTAATGAATCCTATTTGTCCTTTTCGGTCAAAAAGATTATGCAAAATCTTCGGGATTCCCTCTTCCTTCTCTATTCCCATCCTATAAGTACAGTGCCTGAAGAAATACTCTTTTTGTATGAATCAACATTATTACATGCTAATTCCTTCTTGATATCTCGATATATCATTCCTCCAAATCACAAATTGGATTCGAAATTGACGGGTTAATGTGAGCTTATCCATGTGGTTATACACTGTTCGAATTTGAACAGGAATCAATTTAATGAAAGATCCTGGCTTTCGTGCTTTTGTTGGGGTTGTCCAAGATCATTTCGATGACCTATGTTGAGGGAGATATATATCCATATCTATCTGAGATATTATCTGATCGACTGACTGCGTAAGTCCACACGAATAGCAACCGATACCAGGGAGAGTATACGGAAAAGAAAGTTATTTTTGATCTGATATGATGAACTGATGAACGGCATCAGTCCTATATGTTGTTTCTGTGGACCGGTGGAAAAGTGAGGGCTCAGCGGGAAGAGGATTGTACCACGAGAGAGCGAAGGGGTCAACCTGTTCCGAATAGACAACATGGATTTTGGAAATGTAGTTGTACTCTTACATCGATTCAGATCAAGAAGTATTTCCATCCACGGGGGTAAATATTTGCTCGCTAGGCGAGAGGATAGCAGTGCTAGTTACATAATTCTGTTCCGGTAGGATTTAACTTTATTTATATAAAGTAGTTAACGGTTGCATAGGGTCTTCTCCTTGGTGCAAGAAGAACAATTTGATCCGTATCATCTCTGTATAATCTTGACTCGATCTTGTTCTCCTTGTTCTTCCAAACAATATTGAGTTCTTTCCGTACGCACTAGTGCTAGATCGGATCAAACATGTTGATTCAAGTTAATGTAAAACTTGCTTGATCAAGATAGGTAAAATATTACTGATTTTACGGGACCATATGTTATGATTCGAATCAGTAGGAAATACTACTTTCGACAGGATTCACTCAGAATAGGCTCCAATTTTTTTTCGTAGTAGTGTGAAAAGAAGGAAGGTCTGGCTTCAAGTTGTTCGAGATAAAATAGTGGGATAGTTGAGTCTCTCGACCCTTTGGTAAGTTATTATTCATAAGTCAGTTCTCCTTCCAGATGAGAGTAGGGAAGGGATATAACTCAGCGGTAGAGTGTCACCTTGACATGGTGGAAGTCATCAGTTCGAGCCTGATTATCCCTAAACCTAATGTAAGCCCTTCCATATTTTTTGGTCAAAGGTATAGTAGTACTTACATTATCGATCCTCATATATCGCTTCAATCATCAAAGTAGTATGATTGATAGAAAAAATTTCTATTTGATTAAACTCTTTCCTATCCATAACTTTATGGAACTTGGAAATGAAACACCGGAAGAATATTTAAAGCCTTTCACTCAAAATTGGTTGAGATTTCCGCATCTTTTACTATCTTTCCAATTGAAAAGATATTACAATCGGGATTTTGATCCCATTAGTTTAAATTCAGGATATGGCAAGAACACGAACAAGAAGGATGAGATTATCTCGAAGAATCAAGGACCGAGCGAAACTCATTCGGAAAATGATGAGAAAGATATCAATTTGAAGATCGATCGTTATATGAATATATCATATAAAATATATGAAAATATATAATTTAAATTGGTAGATTCCATTATTATTTTAACGTTTTTGTCGAGAGAATGGATTGATTCAATTTGCAGCATATTTAGATAAAGAATATGCAGAGTTATCTATCTACGAGAGAAATGAATAAATGAAATACATAAGATGTCTTTCACATCACAATATATAAATTAACCCCATTGTTCCTTATGGCAGTTCCAAAAAAGCGTACTTCTAGATCAAAAAAAAAAATTCGTAAAAATGTTCGGAAGGGAAAAGCATATCGGGCCGCAATAAAAGCTTTTTCTTTAGCTAAATCTATCTCCACCGGTCATTCGAAAAGTTTTTATTGCATAGTCAATGATGATTCCTCTGGATCATCCGAATCAAAATTGACAGCAATTGATTTGGATGACCCGTAGCACAACACGAGCGAATATACGACACCACCCTCCAGGATCCTGGAGAACAGTGATGCAAAATCATTTTATTCGGGTACTCCCAAGGGTGGTCGTACGAAAAGGACACGGTCATTAATTAGTTCCACTACAGTACTTTCCTTCAGCCAATCTGGATAAATGATGAATTTATAAACCATTCTTCTATCCATTCTGCCTTCCCACTAGAAAGGGATTAGAGTTAATCCTTTTTTTTTTAGGATCCCGAATGAACTTCAGCATTACCATTATGCTACCAAAAATGTAGCATAATCTTATCAACATCCCAATCCATCCATTCCGATCCAAAACTAGGATTAATTTATTATTATTTATTAATAAATAGAACCTATGGAATCACGCATGGAGATGATATTATTTCATTATGGAATTGCTCGTGCATTTCGTAATAGATGCGCGTTATTGCTTTATGGCGAATAATTACTATAGTTTCAGATATCTTGATTCATTCTTCTTCTGTTTCTGCTCCTCCCAATGATTCATCCCCCTATTGGGTCCCATTTTTTCCCTCCTTTATGGTTGGATAGAAAGAAGTGCTCAATCCTTTAGGAGAACTAAAAGTAATCATCTTTCAAAGTATCTCTACCATTTATAATGCGTAATGCCAAAACCATTGTGACAGAGATACATAAAAAGAGCTGACTAATCTAGTGCAATTTGATCCTATTGATGAAACCCCCTTCTACATCTTAGTAGCTCAAAATAGGATCAATTCATTCATTAACAGCTTATATATGGTAATATTAGCCTGTATGTAATATTATTGGGAGCTATAAATATATTTGGATGTCTCCCCTAAAATTGGAAAGTCTAACATGATAATAATCATATGGGAGATCATGGATCAGAAACATAGTTTCGTTCTAGATATGTATATAATCAAACCATCCAATCAAAAAAATTATAAAGTGATGGTATAACCATTTATTGTTTGGAATCTAGCTGTTCCGATTATTCCCATCGTAAGCGAAATAAGCGAAAATTTACATATATTCTTTGTACGATAACGCATGTGACTATTTCCCATTCTCTTTCGGAACAGTGGGATCTGAACCCACGACCTCCATCACCCCAAGATGGCGCGCTACCAAGCTGCGCCATGCTCCGTTATAACTATCAACCAACATAAAATTGATTCAAATGTTAATGCCCGAACTTAGATCTTATTTGGACTTATATTCACAGATCACTCCCTCTGCTAGACACGTTCCATAACATTGACGATCTGGTGTAAATAAGCTAGTATGGTCCCTACGAAGCCGCCATGGTGAAATTGGTAGACACGCTGCTCTTAGGAAGCAGTGCGAGAGCATCTCGGTTCAAATCCGAGTGGCGGTATTTTTCCAGGAAGATCTCATCAATCACTTCTTTTCTTCCTATGTAACAATATATGTTCAATCTATTTTCATTGTGATGGATCAATCCTATCTTTCCATCATAGATCTCATTCGGGAATAAAACGAATAAATGAGTTTATTATGATATTCATAACTTTAGAACATATATTGGCTCACATCTCTTTTTCTCTCATTTTGGTTGTCACTCTCATTTATTGGGGAACCTTAGTTTATCGAATTGAAGGACTAAGTAGTTCGGGAGGAAAGGGCATGATAGTTACTTTTCTTTGTACAACGGGATTATTAATTAATCGTTGGCTTTATTCAGGACATTTACCGTTGAGTAATTTGTATGAATCATTCATGTTCCTTTCCTGGAGTTCATCCGTGTTCCATATACTTCTAGAAGTACGGAGTCGAGATGATCGGTGGTTAGGTGCAATTACCGCGCCAAGTGCTATGTTAACTCATGGTTTTGCTACTTTAGGTCTTCCGGAGGAAATGCAACGATCCGGAATGTTAGTACCCGCGCTACAATCTCATTGGTCAATGATGCATGTAAGTATGATATTGTTCAGCTATGCAACCCTTTTATGTGGATCCCTAGCATCCATAGCTCTTCTAGTGATTATGTCCGGAGTAAATAGACAGGTTATTTTTGGTGCGATGGACAATTTATTTTCCCGAGCCATTCTTCCCAATGAAAATTTTTATTCACATGAAAAGCAAAAAAGTGATTTGCAATACACTGTTGATTTTTCATCAACGAATTATCGTAAATGTCAATTGATTAAACAATTAGATCATTGGAGTTATCGTGCGATTGGTCTCGGTTTTTCTCTTTCAACCATAGGTACTCTTTCTGGAGCAATATGGGCCAATGAAGCATGGGGATCTTATTGGAGCTGGGATCCAAAAGAGACTTGGGCATTAATTACTTGGACCATATTCGCAATCTATCTGCATACTAGAATGAATAAGGGTTGGCAGGGTGAGGAACCGGCAATTGTGGCTTCTTTAGGATTTTTTATAGTTTGGATCCGTTATTTGGGGGTCAATCTATTAGGAATAGGGTTACACAGCTATGGATGGTTGGAACCATAAATGGACCGAATTCCTGGAAGGAAAAGGAAGGATAGATTCGATCCAGTTCTTTTATGTGATTGATAAGTGACATCAAAAACTGGTACAAGTTATTTCAAGTAGTGATTATAGAATGATGGAATCACTACTTGAAATAACTTGAACTATATTAGATTCAAATAAAATATATTCAAATAAAAGAAAGACGAATCCTTCATTTGCTCCATTCCATCCATTAAAATTAAAAAAGATAAAAAATAAAATTGAATAGAGAGAGAACTGGATCAGGCAGGACAGGATAAGCACCAATACCTACCTATTATGGGTAGAAAGAGACATATCAGGATGAAAATATCTCTTGGTCCAGAATCTGTTAAATGAAAGTTCGTCACATTTTCAACTTATATAGAATATTCAATGTAACATAGACAACAAGTGGATGGGAGTTCATATTGTTCCAATTGCCGCTATTGCAATAACAATGATTCAATTTGAAAGGTCGAAGAATATTCAGTCATTTTTTTTTATCGGGAAGAGAATCTCATAGATTCTGCCACAAAACCACACCACTGATTTCCGGCAATGCAAGAGAAGCCATTTCAAAACTACTGGACATAGTTGGTAGTACGTATCCTATCGTCACTTGTTCCCGCTAAGAAGAAAAATGTCGCATCAATTGATTCATGAAAGATCATTTTCAAATGGATCCATTGAGACCTGTATCTGCCGTGGAACCGATAATTACAAAACCATATGGGATAGTGAAGACTATCTATCCTCCTTTTCCAATTTTGTTGACCAGAGAAGTTGGAGCTGCATAGACAATTTGAACCATTCCTATCATTACCAACCACAGCGAAAAGAAATATAAAATGAGTATGAGGTAGCAATTCCATGTTTGAATTAAACCATTCCTTTTTTTCAAGGGAACTCTGGCTACTGAAGCATACATGTACTATAATAATGCGCTTACCCATGTAGGGTAACCGGGTATGTGAAAAAATTGGCGATTTCATTGTATAAGCAATGAAGAACCCTAAATAGAATACTATTTCTTATCCAATATTCCTGAACCTAATGTTGGTCTATCAGATCTCTAGAGACCTATACTTAAAGCTCCGATTAGCGGAAAGATAGAATTACTCGCAGTGTATTGTGGCCAAATAGAAACGTCTTTCCCCCCCCCTCCCTCCGTACGGATAGAAGTGGGTGAACGAAAATTTATTCCAGTTCCCGCATAGGAAATAAAGCTATAATATACCGAGGAGCAAATGATCCTAATGGGCTACTGTATGTTGCTAACATAAGTAAATGCAACAATCGAGGATTTTGAGTAATTGGCCAAGCAACTTAAATGGCCAAAGTGGTAACAAAAATTTATCAAATTGAAAATGGTAATGGACGGAATGTATATATAATGAAAAGGAGTTAGAGCAAACAAATACCTAGAACCATCGAATCAGATCATTCCCTCCTTCTATGGGTGGGAAATAATGGGACTAAGGAACCCCAGATATAGGCGAACCAACAATTATAGTTGAGCGGGCCAAGGTAATTCGCTCATTATAGAAGATACTTTGCATCTCCACTGATAAAAACCCATACTTGATCCAAGATCTCAAGTATGGGTTTTTATCAGTGGATAAAAAAAAATATTAATATGAAATGGATTTAACCTTTTTTATTGTGCATATTGATCAGTAAGCTAGACCCATACTGCGCGTTGTCTCATGCCATAAATAAACACGTACACTCAAGAAATCTGTTGGACAAGCGGATTCACACCGCTTACAACCTACGCAGTCTTCTGTTCTTGGAGCAGAAGCAATTTGCTTAGCTTTACATCCTTCCCAAGGTATCATTTCCAATACATCTGTGGGACAAGCTCGTACGCATTGGGTACAACCAATACATGTATCATAAATTTTGACCGAATGTGCCATTGGATCTCCATTAGTTAGTAAAAAGTTTTAATTTGATAAGATCATATATAGCCAAATCTTCTAATATATGCCCAATAAAGATGGCTAATAACGGGATATTATGAATATAAAACGAATCAATAATTGTAATATCCATTATATTTGGAACCGATCTGTATTTTTTGGATCATTTCGATCCCCCCCGATCACCCCGAATATGGTCCAATCATGACAGGTAATTTTCCTAATGATTTTTATATGGTATGGATCAATCATGTTTTTGATCGACCGTAATACTATAGATATTTTGATAGATTCTGGTCATATAGAATAGATATATCTTCTGAGATATACCTTATTTTTTGATAAGGTATAGATCGATACTTCATCACCTTTTCGACAAATGAAATTGATCGATACGAATTGATTATATGATACGATGTCAGTAGCTGATAAAATAGCTGTTTCAGCGTCTACAATAGCTATAACAAAGATCGATAAGATGCCCCTGGCTATATTTTAAGATAATCCGAATATGCTACTGAATTTGAATCGACCGTATGCATTATTGGCGACACATAAGTGCTCTAACCATGTTTCGACTCGTAATACCAATAGATAATGAAGAAAGCACCTCGAACTCGAATAAGTGTATGCTCGAGCATAATAGATCAACCCCTTATACCTTTATCTTCTCAGATACAAAAATTATATTTAGTTTGTTATTTTCCATTATCTAATGAATCTTCTATTATAAGATCAGGAATAGAATTATACTTCTCATCATACTTTTTAGACGAAAAAGATATCCAGGTGGATTAATTATGTGCGCGAGAATTTCCAATATTCTGACTCATGATCGCATTCACTAAAAAAAGTGACCTTATCCACATACCTAATCGGATTGAAATATTTGTATTTCAATGGATCTGGGAATTACATGAACTGGTCTATAATTCCGTTGGTTGATAATAGACTCTGATCAATAATACATGTGACATTCTTAATCAAATTATAAATATCCTGATCCTTATTTATGATCCATCCGGAAAAAAGGTAAGGTATGGTCTCGACCCATCAGTCCTCTCTGATCGAATCCAAACTGAAACTGAAGAATTGGTAGAAATTCTTTAATCGGTCAGAATGTTCGTCCATAGTTCCTTCGGACAGACAAGTTAAACTTTGAAATGTTTTAATTCTCGAATCTTCGATCACCGATATTGGTAAACGTCCTGGAGCAATATAATCATAATTTCATTCATGACGATCATACATAGGTCGGGAGTTCATATTCTTCAATCATAAAAAGAAAATTTGATGAACAATACTCAACACAATTTCCACGAAAGATGCAAATTCCAGAATAAATACTATAAATTACCAATCGTTCGTTTTTCCAATCAACAACGGGTGGATTAATCAGGCATAAACGCATACTCCACAAGCAATACTTTGAAAGAATCCGAAGTGTATTCATCCACGAAATCGAGGATGGGAGATCCATTTTTTATAGATTTAATAGTCATAGGTAAACGATTCATGTGATATAATGATTATGCATCATTCGCATACCTGTAGCAGAAATAGATCATATATCATGTCCCTATCTCCAAAAATAGAATGGAGTTTTTGGAAAATATAAGAATAAAAAGTTTGAGCATCGATATTCGCCATGAAAAAAACCAGGCTATAAAAAAAAGCTATACGACCCAACTTTAGCATAATCACTCTGCTATAGCTAGCCCTTTGGGATACATATTTCCCGATCGATCTTTGATCTTTTCGGCGCATTTACCTTTATTGCCTCTGCGAACATAGTAGCGCAATAATCCCATTGCGTTACATAGGGGAGATATTGTTCGGTTCTAAACAATTTGCTTCCTACCCCCCCCTATGTAAATAATCTGATAGAGGTTCACAGCCAATAAAATCTTTACCATCTAGCAATAAGTCGAAGAACAACGTGTATCGATGGATAATGAGGACCCATACTTACCATCAGGGGGTCTTTCAGCAAGCATGATCATGTGTAACCCCTCTTCGATTCGTTTTCTAAATGAGAAAAATAAAAAGAAAAAAGAACGACTGGATCCTGGATCTCTAAAAATTGGATTGGAATTGAAAACTTCGAAATTAACGGGTTTTTAGCCCACGGATACCCAATTGACCAATTAAATCATCGTAACGAAGTTTATCCCTCTTGGATAGATAAACCAGAAGTTGCTTACGTTTGCTCAAAATTTTCCACAAACCCCTTTGGGATGAATAGTCCCTTCCGTGCAATTGCAGATGCTGGGTAAGCCTTAGGACCCGATTGGTTAAATAAAATACCTGAGATTCAACAGATCCTCTCTGTTTATCGGGAATCAGAGATGAACTAATGGACAAATTATTGATCATAAAAAAAAACACACACAAATTTTTCCAGGGCTTAATTTTTTTTCGAGTCAGAAAAAAGAATTAGATCCATTCTTTCATTTTCATGGTTCATATAATAATTCTGATTCGTTCCGTCCGACCATTTAGGAAAAAATGATCGGATTCTTCCTATCTTCTTGGAGGAACATCTGGTTTTAACCTATGGCAAAATATGATACGAGATGTAGAATGTTTTCACATTGATGAAACAGAACGAACAGATTGGTTCAATTTTTGCCATATCCTGAAACTCCATTGAATCAATCCATTCTTTTTTTTTACGAAAACGGAATTGAAGCAAAAAATTTATCAATTGACAGTTAGGGGATACATACGTATTCTCAACATCGCGGATCGACTCCCATCATTTGTATTGAACCAATATCTATTCATGCAAATAATATCCTCTAATCGATAACTAGGCCAAAGAAAACGTTTAATTATTTGTGTTTGTGTTGTATCTACGCTAAGATGTTGGTCTCTTCCCATGAGTTCTTCATCATTTTGTATGTCTTTTCCATTGGAAAATCCTACATGATCGTTCTCCAGATCAAACCGATTCAAGATTCGAAATTCTCTACGACGTTTTGGAAGCAAAATATCTTCTAAATTGAGGGAACTAAAAATCTTTTTTTCATCCCCCAGAATTTTCCCGCGTTGCACAGATCCAGCATAAAAATCTCCATCTATCCATTCCCCGGCTCTTTTTTTTAACTTCAATGAAATACTTACGATTTTATACATCAGGAATTTGTCATCCACTATGCTTGATAAACGATATGGTTGGAAGACCATTATTTTTTTATCTTTCCTTATTTCATTGTCATTGCGTACCTTTCCCTGAACATTCCTCCGAAGAGCAAGTTCTTTCAATATTTTATTTGCACTGCTATTCTTCTGAATAGCAATGCAAAAGGCCATTAGACTCAGGTCAATATTTCCCTCTTGGACCCGAAGATATGTTCCCGGATCCTTCATTCCGGACATAACCCTGCAAATATCCGCCAGATAGAATAAACGTTTTTTTCCTAGAACGTCTACTACTTTGCATTGAAAAATACCTTTTTTCTTTTTTTTCTTTTTTTTCTTTCCATCAGTTTGTTGATCTTCTACTTGACCATCTTCTACTTGACCATCTTGATCTTGACCATCTTGATCTTCTACTTGACCATTTTGATCTTTACCATCTTGATCTTTTTTGTTCTTAACATTTGATCTAATACCTATTATTTGTTCTAGAATATTTTTTGTTTCCTTCCGTTCTTCTTCCTCTATCTTTTTCCGCTCTCGTTCTTCCCGTAAAAGTGAATTTCCTGGTATGAATTTCGATTTAGTTTCATAATATATGTTATTTATTCCCGAAAGTTCCGGGAATAACCAGAAATTGAGATCTAATTGGGATATTCTCTTCTCGATTTTCGGAGAATCCATAATGCCAACATTTTCTCTTCGCGTCTCGTCAATCCCCTGCTGATTCGTAATAAGATCAGTCTTTTTCTTTTGCCTGTCAATACTTGTTGTATGATCGTAATCACAAGAACGTATAGCATCGTAAATATCAACAGTAGAACGAGAACCATTCACGATATTGAAATCGGTACCGTTCCAATCCTCCTCGATAATATCATTAATAAGCTTTTCCTTGAGAATTTCTTCACGATCGGTAATATCCCGCTCATCTGGTATAGCAGGTTGTACTGGTGGTCCGGGAATATCTATCAAATTGAGAATATCCAAATCTTTTGTAGAATTGAGATAACTATATGATAAGAGATCGTATCTGTAACGTTTGTTCATTTTCCGAAGTAGTCCCAAAAAAGGTTCCATCACAGTCGCAAATATAGAATCTTCTTGTTGTTCATAAGGAACGAATCGTTCTTCATAACATGTACATTGCTTATTTACTATATTTCTACATTTATTTGGGTTTATCCTAGACCATATCTGTGGGGATAAATTGTACCGGTCAAAACATCTCAACCATTGTTTCCAGTCATTCTCTTTCAGATCTTGTGGTTTTTCGTGATCCAATATTCTTTGTATATCTAATGCCCTTATCTGCCATATCTTGTGAAATATATATGCTTGGGACATTGAGAACATGTTTCGATCAGGACGAATTTCAAAATCTTGTATTTTTTCGTTGATTGAATAGTAGTTGGTAATTTTACCTCTATTGATTCTTGAAATATCTTTATTGATATTGAATATTCGTCCGTAAATTGTTGTTATATTCCTCGTGTATCGAATCCAAGCGGATTGAATCCAAAATTTGATATTTGACGCAATGAAATTAATAACACTTGGTAAGAGATCTCGGTCCATTCTTCGGTCCATTCTTTTGATAAAAAATTTAATTGAATAGAACCTTTTTCGGATTAATTGTACACTTTTATTTCGAAATAAAACAGGTATTCGCCGAATCTGAACCAATCGTTTTTTTAATGTTGATCCCAATATGTTAAAACTTCCCTTCGATCCGGTATGAATCTCTGAATCCACCAGAGACATTCCAGTTAAAGGAGAGCTATTTATGATCGCGATAGATTCGATCCGCTCTTTCATTGTGGTCGTCCAATCATCTTGATCTTTCACATTAATTGTTTGGGGTTCATATCCAAATTGATCATTAACTTCGGATGAATCATTTGCACTACCCATAGGGGTAATCTCACTTAGTAATTTATTTTGTATCCGGTCATTAAGTTCACTCTTGTCTATATATCCAACTCGTGGAACGCGTCTTATTCCTGTAGATCCCATCAATCGTCTCTTCACTTTTTTGAGGATGGGTTTAAAAAAATTGGAAAAAATTCCTAGCTTTGAGTTTGGATCACCGAAAGGTATGTCAGTTTCTAATCCAAAGGTCGTTAAATAACTCCAACGCAATATTTTTGCAGATTGGGGTTTGGATCTATGCCAAGGCTTCAAACGAAAAGGAAATAGAAGCTTTATCTGCATACCTTGTGTGTCCCATTTGTCTGGGAATGTTGTTTCAGGCAATTCGGTACCATCAGAAGCACATATGACATGCATTTCTCTCCTCATTTCTTCCCAATCTTTGGAAAATTCGGGGACTTGAAATAATAAAATACGACCCATATTTTTGGCTATAATAAGTGAGGGTAATATAATATTTTTTCTAATATTTGATTGAGCCATTAATATTAAACCTCTGAAATAGTGCAATTCTGGCCACGTTGAACATAAGCACTCAGCAATTGTCTGCTGGGATGATGGATCTTCGACTCTCTGGATTTTTTCCCTAACTTCAACTTCTTCCTCGATTTGTTCCTTATCCACTCTACCAGAATCGGACGTGTCATAATAATCTTTAGGATAAGCGGGTATTTCTTTTCTTTTCAAAAAGAAAAGGGAATGTACGTTCGGTTGTATCCTCTTCCATATCATAATTTTCCGTCTTTTAGCACGTATGGATCCTTTGATTAAGTTCCGACAATAATCTGCCTCGGCAGAATAACGGTTTTGAACTACTCCTATTCGTCTTTGCCCAATATCAAAGGTCATTGTATCTTGGACCTTTCTTGAAAGAATCCTATTCGCTGATAATAGAACTGGGTCTACGTCATCATATTCACCTATCATCAAACCAGATGACCATCGAGGCACATGTTTCCGAATTTCTCTAATTTGGAGAGGTTCATTTAATAGTATTTCCCTGTAAAGGGCAATAAAATCTTTATTTTCAATTGAATCACGCTTATCCGGAGGCATAATGTTGCGAGAACTTCGTAGTATTGTCCACTCATATTGCGCCAAACACTCGAAAAGGAAACACAAATTCTCGTAAACGAAAAGATGTTCCTTCTTAAATACACACCAAATCAATTCCGTTTTTATGAGACCTTGGGGCGAAGGTTTTGTAAGATGGTCAAATCGGGTGTAAGCATAAACTAAATAGGTTGTGTAGACCGGTGCATTAGCTAAAGCTATTTGCCGTGCGATATTTATATTGGATGATCTCAAGGCTACTGCCAACCAATATGGTGGATTTATTTCTGGGATCCGGTTCAGATCAGAAAAAATTTTTAATTGAAATCTATTAAAAGCATATTTGGGTTGAGTTCCGGGATTAGAGGATATAAAGACCGGGAGAAGCGAACGAACAGTATCTGTAGGTAAGGGCTCCCAGGGTAGTGGAAAGCTTTCGTGTTCCAATTCCTGTTCCTGCCAAAGATAAGAGATATGGTACCCATACCCAAGTAGATCATTCGGGAATCCCTTTGTAGGGTCTTCCAGAGATACCTCTGTACGGTCTTTCATAGATATCTCTATGAAATCCGAAAGATTCGAAATGATCGAATCGTTCAGCATTTGGGGGGACTCAAATTGGTTTATTTTTCCACGGAATGCCCCATTAAGGAATGGATCATACATTTCAGTAAAAGAATCCCCCTTAGAATTGGAGAATTTCACTCTCCTTTCTATAATATTTTCAGCGGGAGATCCATGGCTTAGAGCTTTCACTCGATCCGAAAATTCATTCCCTAAAGAATCTCTTTTTCTTTTCATGGTATGATTCCATCTATAATAAGCATCCTCATCCTCAGAAGTATTTAAAAAAGATATGCTAGGATTATATAAAGAAGCTTTATATTCACCGATCTTTTCCCTAAGTCCCGATACACTAGGTAAAAACGTAAAAGAGATTCTGTTTTTTCCATCACTTGAGTATGCGCCAAAAAAATATTGAGAGACTTCGGTCCTCACAGGACCTAGGCGAGTAAATGGGCTATTTCCAATATATCGTATCGGTTGATAAACCCTATTATGATCAAAGCAAATAATGGGCCATGGTCGCTGCTGGAAGAACTTATAAAATGATAAAAGTTCTTCTTTTATAAGTTCTTTAAGTTCTTTAAGTTCTTTAAGTTCTTTAAGTTTTTGTGGATCTATAACCACAGAGCATTTTTTTATAGCCATAGCCACGGAGCGGTAATCTCTAGCCACGGAGCGGTAATCTCTAGCCACGGAGCGGTCATCTCTAGCCACGGAGCGGTCATCTCTAGCCATAGTCACAGAGCGGCCATTGTTGTCTTCATAATTTTTACCTTTAATAAAAGGTAATGGGGCTCTACCCAAATAGAACGAACAATAACAAAAAATAAGTAAACTAAAGGTTCGATTGATATAACGTCTTAATGAAGTATTATCGATAAGTGAATTACGATCTATACGGAAAGATACCCATTTTATAAAAATGGTTAATAGAATATGACCGCCCAACAAACCGCAAAGACCACTTATCATAAAGGATATATTAGGGCTGTAACGAAAAAGAAAGAGGTTCACCAGTCTTGTTAATACGGGATTTGCTAAAAGAATGGGATTCAACAATTGAAGAATTAGACCATCCATAAATAGACTTAGAGCTTTTGGATTGTTGATCGAATTCATGAGGTGCGGAGATTCAGAACTTGAAGGTTTGTCCATAATTTGGAAAAAACGAAAGAACATATATGGTACGACTAATAAAGTTATTGCATAAGGTTTCCACAGCGCTGCATAGATGGGCGAATAATACATGGACAAAAATCCTATTAATTGTCCCGTAATAGAACCACTTATGGCTATTATACCATAGCCAGGTTTTCCCAAAAGGAAGGATCTCGTGGAATAGATTTTAGAGGGACCAAAAGGCAATGTAGCAAGAAATCCATAATATAGCCCAAATATGATGATCGGACCTGAAACTTCTACCCATGAGGATAATGGACCCAATAGTAGACCAAGTACTTTTATCATATTAAAACTCCCTTTGATCTTGATCAAAGAATTATTTTGATAAATTTATGATTTTATCATATATATTATTTCTAAGTATAGAAATAGTTTTTATATTATATAAAGAAATATTCGATTTAACATAATTGATTTATAAGAAATATTCTAATATCTGGATATTGCATATGCTATTAATATATATTATATGTTATCTTATTTAACAGGAGTACTGGTATATAACTCGTTGTTCTTTCGAACCAGGGTGGTCCGATCCAAGTTATCTAAATTTTCGTTACGTCGTAGAGGTCGGGTAACCAATTCGAGTACATCTCTCGCATTGGCAAATCCATGAATCTGGGCAAAAGTAAATTCAACTGACCATTTAGTACCAATTCCTCTCGCCCCTAACGGGTTAGCATGAGCCATTCCGGTGATGGCTAAGTCGGGTTGTAGCTCGCGCATACGTCGTATCTGATTCGAATTGTCTGGTTTCTCTACAATTCGTGGTATGGGCATACACATTCTTATACATGTATTTTGTAAAAGCGCTAATTCAGCAGCTTGATACCGTTTATCCATATATGGAATACCAATTTCATAAACGATCATACCACATCTGATTAAGAATCTGGCTATAGATATTTCTATTAGATTATCTCCCATGAAAAAGACAGATTTTCCGCGTACCAAATCAAGATAATCTTTTAAACTCTCCCATATCCGTTCCTCTCTTTCCTCCAGACTCTGGGCCTCAATACCAAATACAGGACAAATCCTTTCGATCCAAGCACGCGTTCCGTCCGGACCAATAGGAAAAGGAGCTACGATTAATTCGCATTTTTTTCGTCTTATCAAAGTTGTTGCTGTACGACTAAGAAATGGGTTAACCCCACAAACATAAACTCCATCACCCAGTGATGGAAGATCGGCATATCTCTGAGCGGGCAACCAACCCGATACCTTGATGAATTGGCGTCTTAATTCTGTATCAAGTTGAGAAACCAAATTCGAGGGTAAAGACCCAAAAATAACTAAGGGAGGATGATTTGCATATTCCACCAAATTTTTTTCCTTCAGAAGAGGATTTGGGAATAATTTGGTTTTAGTTTCTTTTGATTCACTAATGGGGAATTCTTGGTCTGGACAACGATGTGCCATTACAGCTAAGACAGTATCTTCCCCCTGAGTAAAAGCATAATCCAGTCCATTTGCTCTTGCCACTAGAATTGGTACTCCAATTTCATATTCCAATTTGGGTGCCATACCTTCCAAATCCATTTTTATTATTTCTGTAGTACAGGTGCCTATCCATATGATGACGCTGGGGTCTCTATCTTTTCTTATCCGAATACAAAGCGTTTTCAATTCCTCATAATCGTTCAAATGGGCCGATATATCTCCTTCTTCTAATTCTGCCATTGCATAGCGGGGTTCTGCAAAAATCATAACTCCAAGTGCATTTTGGAGAAAATAACCACATGTTTTTGTGCCCACTACCAAAAAGAAACTGTCTTCAATCTTTTGATACAACCAGGATACACAGCTAATAGGACAAAAGCTATGATAATTGCCCGTTTCACATTCAAGCGTTATAGTTTCAACAATTTTTGTCGACATAATAGGGAGGGAATAAAAGGCTAAGGATAAATAAGGAAAAGAAATAATGAATAAAAATACTAGTAACACAAAAGAATGATAACAAGAAATAATAAAATTGTCAACAAATTGACAACAAATTGTGGAGAAGTGGATAAATTGTTGATTCTAAATCCTCGTAAACCCAAGTAAATTTTCCTTATTATTTTTTTTCTGTCCCCCACCACCAATGGGATTTAGATAAAGATCAGAGAGTAAACTGAATAATTCCCGATCTGGAATCTCTTTTGGGACAATACCTTCTGGTTGGGACAATATTTGATCTGCTATGCCTAGATAATAATTACAAACATAGTTAAGGGATGGTTCAGATCCAACCATTTCAAATAAGGTTTTACCCTTTACTCTGGAAACTCGGATATCCTCAATAATAGGTAATACTTCTATTACGGGCATTGGACAGGCTTCTACATATTTATTTATAAGATCTCTTCTAGATGTACGATTTCCCACCAAGCCTGCTAATCGGAGTGGATGTGTACGAGCTTTTTCCCTTATAGAGGCAGTAATACGATTAGCTGCAAATAATGCATCGAATCCATTATCTGTAATAATAACACAATAATCTGCATAGTTCAATGGAGCGGCAAAACCTCCACAGACCACGTCACCTAATACATCGAATAATATAATATCATATTCGTAAAATGCATTTAATTCTTTTAACAACTTTACAGTTTCTCCCACCACATATCCTCCACACCCGGCTCCTGCGGGTGGACCCCCTGCTTCCACACAATCCACCCCTCCATAACCCTTGTGAATTACATCTTCGGGCCAAATATCCTCATAATGATAATCCTTGGATTGTAAAGTATCTATAATTGTAGGTATTAGAAATCCTGTAAGAGTAAAAGTACTATCGTGTTTGGGATCACACCCAATCTGTAACACTTTTTGACCACGTCTCGCTAGAGCGACTG